GAAGGGATCTCTTAATTTTTGCGAGGGTTGCCCAAAAGCGGTATATAAGGCGTACCCAGTAAAGCTTACAAGTAAACCGGATATGGAGATGGCGACTAGGGTTGCTGTTTCCATTTTTCGATAATTTCAAGATCACAATGGATCACCACAATGTCGTTTATTTACAACTAAAACGGAAGGATATACAAAGTCAAAAGATTTCAACTCATGATGAAAGAGGATTTATGGCTACAAAAACCGTTGAGAGTAGTTCTAGATCTGGGCCAAGACGAACTAACGTAGGGAATTTATTGAAACCATTGAATTCGGAATATGGAAAAGTAGCTCCAGGATGGGGGACTACACCACTTATGGGGGTTGCAATGGCTCTATTTGCAATATTTTTATCTATTATTTTGGAAATTTATAATTCTTCCATTTTACTGGATGGAATTTCAATGAATTAGTTTATAAAAACGGGAAGTCTTTATTTTTCAATAAATCAATAAAAAAGGATTATTTTACTTAAACTTACTTAATACTTCAACTTAAGATTGCTTAAGACTTGTATTTATAGACTATTCTGGTAGTTCGATCGTGAAATTTATTTGTTTCAATATTTCATTTCCGGAATATGAGCGTGTGACTTGTTATAATTGATCCTATTGATAATACAGAGAATGTACCTGTCATCTCTATCAAGATGATTCTACTTCGTCAGATATTTATTCTAGTCTCTGGAGCACGGACTATATAGAATAGATCAATAAAAGAATAGAATAGATCAATAAAAGAAATATTTGAACTATGATTCATACCTATTCTTCAGACCTCGCAAGCGGATGGAAATAGGCCTTTTCGAAATAACTTTTAGAAATCAAACAAATTTTTCCTTTCAGTTTTGACCAAAAGAAAACTCTTTCTATAGCTATAGATATAGATTTTATTGAGTCATTACATTCATTGAATAAGTGATGATCAAATGGTTTTTACTCAGAGAAACTTTTAGTTTAGCTTTTGCTTTCTTAAATCATCGTGGTTCTAGTATGAATCTGAGGTTTCAATTGATTCATAGGGTCTCAACAAGATAATTCTTATCAAATAATATCAAATAAAGTTCAAAAAAAAAAAAAGATAGGGAAGAGAAGATTCAAGAGGCCTGTTATAATTAACATAAAGAAAGATGGAGGAGCCAACTTGAGATTGTATTTCTTGGCATTATCATCACAAAGAAGAGATTCCGGATTTTTCTTATTCTTACTTCGTATCTTTGGGTCAAATAGAGTGACGTGGCTAAGACCCAAGAAGTTTTGAACTATCTATTCCATATCCATTGAAACCAGTATTTGTGTGTTTCGGCTTGAGCCGTACGAGATGAAATTCTCATATGTGGCTCTCAGAGGGGGAGTCCTTCTTGGGTTACCTATCTCAATAAAGTATATGATTGGTTCGAAGAACGTCTCGAGATTCAAGCGATTGCAGATGATATAACTAGTAAATATGTTCCTCCTCATGTCAACATATTTTATTGTCTAGGCGGGATTACGCTTACTTGTTTTTTAGTACAAGTGGCTACGGGTTTTGCTATGACTTTTTACTATCGTCCAACTGTTACAGAGGCTTTTTCCTCTGTTCAATACATAATGACTGAGGCCAATTTTGGTTGGTTAATTCGATCAGTTCATCGATGGTCAGCAAGTATGATGGTTCTAATGATGATCTTGCACGTATTTCGTGTGTATCTTACGGGTGGGTTTAAAAAACCCCGCGAATTAACTTGGGTTACGGGGGTGGTTCTGGCTGTATTGACCGCATCTTTTGGCGTAACTGGTTATTCCTTACCTCGGGACCAAATTGGCTATTGGGCAGTAAAAATCGTAACAGGCGTGCCTGAAGCTATTCCTATAATAGGATCGTCCCTAGTAGAATTATTACGTGGAAGCGCTAGTGTGGGCCAATCCACTTTGACTCGTTTTTATAGTTTACATACTTTTGTATTACCTCTTCTTACTGCCGTATTTATGTTAATGCACTTCCCAATGATACGTAAGCAAGGCATTTCAGGTCCTTTATAGAAAAGGCAGATCATATATATTTGTAATTTATCATATAGGGGAGGAACAAAAATATTTAATTGCTACAAAACAAATATGGATTATTGAAAAATTAAGGCATGTTATTTGGATACTTCTCTTCAACTCTGAAGTATTGTATTGTTACGAATAGTTGAAGTATATTTTACTAAAAGAGGATGGATTATGGGAGTGTGTGACTTGAACTATTGATTGTTCCATGCGGATATATGATTTTTTCCGCTACGTTGGAATTCACAACCCAATGTGTCTCTGCATCCAACCATCAGGTCAATCCCCTTATGTAGCATAGGATAGGCCGGTTAGCTTGAGGAGAATCTTTTCTATGATTATACCCTAATCATGTTATGCATGAACAGGCTCCGTAAGATCCCTAGAATAAGTGATGTGGCATGATCCAATGTTCTATCTATTCCACTTTGTTTGAT